AAAGATCGGATAGATTCGAACCACAATTGCAAAGGTCATAACTACTATGCCAGCCCAAATCATGATCTTCACCAACTTGGATTTGGTTCTCTCGCGAAAATCGCGAGTTGCAGAGATGAGAACCATGAAAAGCAAGATCCCGAATAAGAAAACAGAAACCGAGGAAACCACAAGAGTGAAGACTAGTAGAGTCTCATCTTTTGTCATTCTTTGCTCCTTTTTCACTCAATGATTCATTCGAATTTCCCAACCAAAAATTCTATATGTCTATTCTATGATATTTCTATATATAGAATATGATATCTAATATGACACCCGATTTGTCAAAGGGATTGGATTGGTGACTTACCCATTCAGTGACTTTGGCACTGGACGTTCCAAAAACGGGTACTATCGGATCGGGTGAATTAGAGAATAGACAGGGGTCCGTTGGCATTTCAGCTTCTCTTCTCCTTTCAGGGCCTCTTGGTCCTGAATATCAGAATAGGACGAACGAACCGGCCTCCGCGGATATCTTTGCTTCGGAACAAAACAATTAGCATTAGGCTCGGTCAACTGGAATGTGTATTATCCATACGGGAGATCTTCCAATCGAGAAGATCCATCGATCTGAGACGAAGAGAAAGGGCCAATTTTCTTTCATTTTCTTTACTTATTCAGTTAAACCAAGGATTCGTTATGGAAGCAGATAGCAACAACCATTTCATCAGACATGCGTATTTTTGATTATCCGGTGGATTTACACAGTTTCATTAATGCAAATTGTTTGATGTAGTTAGTACTCAGGTTGTTCGACGCTCAAGAATTCTTATTTAGGCAGTTCATATCATCATACATAGTGTTTTGATCTAAGATTGCAATTCTTCCATGTTTCCGCAGTAGCATATTGTTCCATGGAGCTAGGGTCAAAAATAGGAATCAACAAGTGTTTCCACGACTCTACCGCCCGGCCAATCCTGTTCCACTGAATCCCCTCCCTTTTTCATGGCCACATATCATATCTTTACGGCTAAGGAGTGGGAAATCTTTCTCCTGTTACACAAATCAAATGTTTCATTTCATCCGGGAAAAGCCACCTCTTTCTCCACAAACAATGTCTTTGCCATTTGATCCAGGAGCCTTCCGTTAGATAGGAACAGCTTTGCTAAATACTGAGAACTCTCGGATAGAGTATTAGAATGAAAAGACCATTAATTATATAAGGAAGAACCCAGGGTTCTAGCCCATTCCCATTCCTAAATCAATAATTCGTAGTGCTTTTGCCTTTCTTGCGTACTCCTGGTGAACCGGTTGCTAGCCATATGTTTAGGAGGCTTTTTTCTCCAGGTACTGGTACTAAGCCGCTTTGCCATCTCTTCATCTTCATCTGCAAAGAATTCTCGACGTGAAAACACAGAGACAAAGGCCTGATCTTTGAATAGGAAAAAGAATGGATCCGAAGCAAATCAATTGGCTTATTCGAAAAAAGCCTTCTTCTTTGAAAGATATATCTCGTGTCTGGTACTGCATTGTTCCACTCTGCAAGAAGTCCGAATCAGTCTCTTGCACCTCCTCCTTTTTATGATAAATATACCAGAAATAATTCGAATAAATAGCAGTCTCTGACAACTCATCCTCTTTAATCTGCTTGGACCCGCTCCAATACCCATAGGAAAATCCCCAGTCATATTCAGCGTACCTGTCCCTGCAATCAAATAGATTGTCCCAAGGGCCCCATATTCTAGGAGCCCAAGTTATGCTATTGAAAATTAGTTCCTCTAGCAGTTCCGGTTTGACCATTCCGTTCCCTTTTTCAAACTCCACTTCTTTTCATATAGCAATCCCTAATCAAAGAGAGAACAATATCCATTTCAAAACATTTCTAACGGATTCCTTGGTTCGGACCGACGAAGTAATGGCATTCGATCAACCCGACTGCAATCTTTTTCTGTCGGTAAGGATTGCACCAGAGCACCTTCTACTTCTAATAGGCCATGAACTATAATAGGCCATGAACTATAGATAGAGAAGAATCATTCTGAGCGAGTCCATAAGAAGCGACCCACTTTTTCATCGGTTCCGGGGGAAGACCAAAGATCTTGCGCGACCGGTCCGCCAGAAAAACTCAAAAGAGAAAGAAGTCTCGTTAATCTCTTCATGCTCGTTCCAAGTTCGAAGTACCGTTTGGCCAAAGAAAAAGCCGCTTCCTGACACGATTGCCTCTTTATATAGATAGATATAGGATCTATGGGGTTATTACTTAGAAGTCTATTTTGTACAAGATCCCCTCCTATCTGATAGAAAAGGGTCCCATGATCCCGAGCCGGTCTTATCTTGGCTCGCAAACCCCAAGTTTGTCTATGAAGAGCTAATCTAATTGTATTAGTTTCTATAATGGATTTCTTATGTGGAATACTAATGGATAGGGCCTCGTTGCTAAGTGCTACAAGATCTAGTGCACTGGAACTCGTGGTTATGGACCCGAATCCTTTAGTATGGAACATTGTCTTTTCCAAGTAAAAACCCCTAGTATATGAAAGAATGAAAAGGTGCTTTCGTTCTTGTGGAATAAGAAGCCCTCGTACCTTAACGAAAGGAAAATAGGAATTTTTCGTTAGGTATTTGACCAAATAGGATCGTCCAGTTCCTATAGAACCTATCACTAAAATACCCGATAGGGCTAAGCGGAACGAAAAGGGTTTTCCATGAGATGGTAAATGAAAACGATTAGCCCCACACGAGGTTTGGGAATAAGTGATTGTCTGATAATGAGCAAGGAATATACGTCTTTCTGCTAAAGAGGATCTATTAAACTCATAATTCATTAGATCCTTGTTAGCAATGTCAACTAGGTATCATAAGTAAATGGATCCCGGTTGTTCAATCCTTTGATAACCAGGGTCATTCTTTGCTAAAGAGAAATGATCACTATGAGTCAGACTCAATAGAATTGGATCCATTCAAAATAGCGAGAATTAGGATTCTTGATCCCTCTCAATCTCTCTTTCAATTCGAGAATCCGGAGAGGTGTTTTCATCTCCGAATATTTGCCATCTCCGAATATTTTCGATTTCATTTTTCTATGATATGTCTTTCTATATGAAAATTGGTTATTTACGATGTACGATGATCCCTGTTAAGCATCCATGGCTGAATGGTTAAAGCGCCCAACTCATAATTGGTAAATTTGCGGGTTCAATTCCTGCTGGATGCACGCGAACGTTCCATAAGTCTATTGGAACTGGCTCTCTATCCATGGAATCTCATCCATCATCCATACATAACGAATTGGTATGGTATATTCATACCATAACATAAGAACAATAAGAACTCGAATTCTTATCGATACTGGAACTCAGAGCATAGGAGGGAAAGTCGATTTATGGATGGAATCAAATACGCAGTATTTACAGAAAAGAGTCTTCGTTTATTGGGAAAGAATCAATATACTTTTAATGTCGAATCGGGATTCACTAAGACAGAAATAAAGCATTGGGTCGAACTCTTCTTTGGTGTTAAGGTAGTAGCTGTGAATAGCCATCGACTACCCGGAAAGGGTAGAAGAATGGGACCTATTCTGGGACATACAATGCATTACAGACGTATGATCATTACCCTTCAACCGGGTTATTCTATTCCACTTCTAGATAGAGAAACGAACTAAAGGAGAATACTTAATAATACGGCGAAACATTTATACAAAACACCTATCCCGAGCACACGCAAGGGAACCGTAGACAGGCAAGTGAAATCCAATCCACGAAATAAATTGATCCATGGACGGCACCGTTGTGGTAAAGGTCGTAATGCCAGAGGAATCATTACCGCAAGGCATAGAGGGGGAGGTCATAAGCGCCTATACCGTAAAATCGATTTTCGACGGAATCAAAAAGACATATCTGGTAGAATCGTAACCATAGAATACGACCCTAATCGAAATGCATACATTTGTCTCATACACTATGGGGATGGTGAGAAGAGATATATTTTACATCCCAGAGGGGCTATAATTGGAGATACTATTGTTTCTGGTACAAAAGTTCCTATATCAATGGGAAATGCCCTACCTTTGAGTGCGGTTTGAACTATTGATTTACGTAATTGGAAGTAACCAATTAGGTTTACGACGAAACCTAGAAATCGATCACTGATCCAATTTGACTACCTCTACGGGATAGACCTCAACAGAAAACTGTTGAGTAACGGCAGCAAGTGATTGAGTTCAGTAGTTCCTCATAGAAAATTATTGACTCTAGAGATATGGTAATATGGAGAAGACTAAATTGTTTGAAGCACGCACAGAACCGGAAGCGCCCCTTGTTTCAAAGAGAGGAGGACGGGTTATTCACATTTAATTTGATGGTCAGAGGCGAATTGAAAGCTAAGCAGTGGTAATTAAGACCCCCGGGTGAAAATAGGGATGTCTCCTACGTTACCCATAATATGTGGAAGTATCGACGTAATTTCATAGAGTCATTCGATCTGAATGCTACATGAAGAACATAAGCCAGATGACGGAACGCGGAGACCTAGGATGTAGAAGATCATAACGTGAGCGATTCGGCGGATTTGGATTCCTTTTCTATATATCCACTCATGTGGTACTTCATCATACGATTCATATAAGATCCATCTGTCTAGAGATCGTCATATACATCTAGAAAGCCGTATGCTTTGGAAGAAGCTTGTACAGTTTGGGAAGGGGTTTTTTGAGAAAAAAGAAGAATCTACTTCAACCGATATGCCTTTAGGCACGGCCATACATAACATAGAAATCACACGTGGAAGGGGTGGGCAATTAGCTAGAGCAGCAGGTGCTGTAGCGAAACTGATTGCAAAAGAGGGTAAATTGGCCACTTTAAGATTACCATCTGGGGAGGTCCGTTTGGTATCCCAAAACTGCTTAGCAACAGTCGGACAAGTGGGTAATGTTGGGGTGAACCAAAAAAGTTTGGGTAGAGCCGGATCTAAGTGTTGGCTAGGTAAACGCCCCGTAGTAAGAGGGGTAGTTATGAACCCTGTGGACCACCCCCATGGGGGCGGTGAAGGGAAAGCCCCTATTGGTAGAAAAAAACCCACAACCCCTTGGGGTTATCCTGCGCTTGGAAGAAGAACTAGGAAAAGGAAAAAATATAGTGATAGTTTTATTCTTCGTCGCCGTAAGTAAATACGTAACTAGGAATATGGAAAATTGCATTTTTGGAATTTGCAATAATGCGATGGGCGAACGACGGGAATTGAACCCGCGCATGGTGGATTCACAATCCACTGCCTTGATCCACTTGGCTACATCCGCCCCTTATCCAGCTAAAGGATTTTCTCTTTTTTCCATTCATCATTATTCTATTTATTCTGACCTACATACCTCGATCGAGATAGTGGACATAGGATGCCACTCTTTAAAATGAAAAAAGGAGTAATCAGCTGTGACACGAAAAAAAACGAATCCTTTTGTAGCTCGTCATTTATTGGCAAAAATCGAAAAGGTCAATATGAAGGAGGAGAAAGAAATAATAGTAACGTGGTCCCGGGCATCTAGCATTCTACCCGCAATGGTTGGCCATACAATCGCGATTCATAATGGAAAGGAACATATACCTATTTACATAACAAATCCTATGGTAGGTCGCAAATTGGGGGAATTCGTGCCTACTCGGCATTTTACGAGTTATGAAAGTGCAAGAAAGGATACTAAATCTCGTCGTTAACTGAATTCAAAATAGAAAGATTCAGAATAAACAAAATAAAATTGATAGGATTCAAATAAATAATAAAGTAAAGGTAGGCGGGGAATAACCTTATTTATGACAAGTTTCAAATTGGTAAAGTATACCCCTAGGATAAAGAAGAAAAAGAGCAGGCTAAGGAAACTCGCAAGAAAAGTCCCAACCGATCGTCTACTTAAATTCGAACGGGTTTTCAAAGCACAAAAACGCATACATATGTCTGTTTTCAAAGCGCAAAGAGTTCTTGATGAGATTCGCTGGCGTTATTATGAGGAAACCGTTATGATACTGAACCTCATGCCTTATCGAGCATCTTATCCCATCTTAAAGTTGGTTTATTCGGCAGCAGCAAATGCTACTCATTATAGAGATTTCGACAAAGCTAGTTTATTCATCACTAAAGCCGAAGTCAGTAGAAGTACTATTATGAAAAAATTTAGACCTCGAGCTAGAGGACGTAGTTATTCTATAAAAAAAACCATGTGTCATATAACAATTGTACTAAATATAGTAAAGAAATCAAAATAATCTTTAGATCAATCTAAGATTTCGATTCCCAGTAAAAAAAGAAATAGAAAAATATGGGACAAAAAATAAATCCACTCGGTTTTAGACTTGGTACAACCCAAAATCACCATTCCTTTTGGTTCGCACAACCAAAAAATTATTCTGAAGGTCTACAGGAAGATAAAAAAATACGGGATTGTATCAAGAACTATATACAAAAGAATAGGAAAAAAGGCTCGAATAGAAAAATAGAATCAGACGCAAGTTCTGAAGTAATTACACATATCGAAATTCAAAAAGAATTGGATACAATCCACGTCATAATCCATATTGGATTCCCAAATTTATTAAAGAAAAAGGGAGCAATCGAAGAATTAGAGAAAGATCTACAAAAGGAAGTTAATTCTGTAAACCAGAGGCTTAATATTGCTATTGAAAAGGTTAAAGAACCTTATAGACAACCTAATATTCTTGCAGAATATATAGCTTTCCAATTAAAAAATAGAGTTTCATTCCGAAAAGCAATGAAAAAAGCCATTGAATTAACTAAAAAAACAGATATAAAGGGAGTCAAAATCCAAATCGCGGGTCGTCTAGCAGGGAAAGAAATTGCACGTGCGGAATGCATCAAAAAGGGCAGACTGCCCCTCCAAACAATTCGCGCTAAAATTGATTATTGCTGCTATCCAATTCGAACTATCTATGGAGTATTAGGTGTAAAAATTTGGATATTCGTAGAAGAAGAATAACTAACCATGCCTTCCCATTCTACCCAGTGATAGAATAAAAACAAAAAGAACTTCATTTTTCCAAAAATTTCTAAAAAAAAGAAGAAATTATACCTCTTTCTATAAGATTTAATGAAAATTGATAAATCTTTTAATATAATTGCTATGCTTAGTGTGTGACTCGTTAGTTTTTTCTTTAGGGTTCAAAATGGATAATGAAAAAAAAATAGGCTGAACCCTACTAAAAATAGAAAAAAACTTAGTAATTATAGAAAATTAACTAATAACCAACCTATTGCTTCGTCTTGTCGAGATCCTAACTAAGAAACAGTCACTATGTGAATAAATACATTTATCAAAAATGAGTAGATCTATCATATAGTTGTAGCAACTGCATTTTTATCTCTACAAAAGAAACCAGATTCTAGGCTGTGAAGCAAAACTAAAGGGATGTGGATAAAAGGAGGGATGATAGATAGAAGGAAGAAGAATAAGAAAGATATAGGATTCCAATGTGTATGGTCTATGAATTACATCATAAAAAAAGGCAATGTGATAAAGCATCAATATAATAAAAAAAAAGAGAGAATTTGAAATCGTAACTTTTGAAACAACAAATAAAAATGGAAAGCAATAAAAAAGAGCAGCCCGGGTTAATAAAACTGAGAAAATTGACTCGGAAAGAAATTTTTTGGAAGCTCCATTGCTGGATTCAAACCTAGCCATTAAAAGAGAAGCTGTGGGAACGAAAAAACCTATGACTGCATAGGATTTTATTGAAAAGAATCCTAACACTTCATTGGGTGGGATGGCGGAACAAACCAAAAAAATTGCTTTATTTGATAAGGTTCTAAATTAACAAATAAGACAGGAAAGAGTAAATATTCGCCCGCGAGATCCTTGAATACTTTACCACGATTCAATAAGAATAAAAATAAGGAGATACAAAAAAAAGAAGGCTTACATTTTATATAAATATGGAATTTGGGTATATTCTAGATCTTCTTTCTTGACTATATATTTATCTATTTTAAAAAAGTAAAAAAAAACCTAACTTTTTCTATTATATATTGATATCCATAATATTCAAAAATAGAGAAATTCGCACGCTTTCTCATTTCATTCGCGAGGAGCTGGATGAGAAGAAACTCTCATGTCCAGTTTTGCAGTAGAGATGGAACTAAGAAAGAACCATCGACTATAACCCCAAAAGAACTAGATTTCGTAAACAACATAGAGGAAGAATGAAGGGAAAATCCTGCCGAGGCAATCGTATTTGTTTTGGTAGATATGCTCTTCAAGTACTTGAACCCGCTTGGATCACCGCGAGACAGATAGAAGCAGGACGAAGAGCAATGACACGATATGCACGTCGTGGTGGAAAAATATGGGTGCGTATATTTCCCGACAAACCGGTTACAATAAGACCCACAGAAACACGTATGGGCTCGGGAAAGGGATCCCCCGAATATTGGGTAGCCATTGTTAAACCAGGTCGAATACTTTATGAAATGAGCGGAGTATCCGAAACTGTAGCTAGAGCGGCTATCTCCATAGCTGCCAGTAAAATGCCCATACGAAGTCAATTTACTCGATTAGAGATATAGAACCCCCCAAAAAAAGGAGTATTGAAGAGAAAAAACACCTAGTTTTTCTTTCTGAAAAGACAATATTTCTTTCATCCTTTTGCATTGAAATAACAAATGGAAATCAAAATAATATGATTCAACCTCAGACCCTTTTAAATGTAGCGGATAACAGTGGAGCTCGAAAATTGATGTGTATTCGAGTCATAGGAGCCGCTGGTAATCAGCGATATGCTCGTATTGGTGATGTTATTGTTGCTGTAATCAAAGACGCAGTGCCCCAAATGCCTCTAGAAAAATCCGAAGTAATTCGAGCTGTAATTGTACGTACATGTAAAGAATTCAAATGCGAAGACGGTATAATAATACGCTATGATGACAATGCAGCAGTTATCATTGATCAAAAAGGAAATCCAAAAGGAACTCGAGTTTTTGGCGCGATTGCAGAAGAATTGAGAGAATTGAATTTTACTAAAATAGTTTCATTAGCTCCTGAAGTATTATAAATACTAGTAGATGAGATATAGATCAAAGAAAAAATTAGTAGATTGTGTCTCACGTATATGCTTTAAAATCCAAAGTTTAGTTTAAAGAAAAAGGAAAACATGTTGATTATGGAAAAATTAGGAGGAACCTAGAATTAGAGTCTTATGGGCAAGGACACTATTGCTGATTTACTAACCTCTATAAGAAACGCAGACATGAATAAAAAAGGAACTGTTCGAGTAGTATCCACAAATATTACCGAAAACATTGTTAAAATACTTCTACGAGAGGGTTTTATTGAAAGTGTTCGGAAACATCAGGAAAGTAACAGATATTTCTTGGTTTCAACTTTGCGACATCAAAAGAGAAAGACTAGAAAAGGAATATATAGAACTAGAACCTTTTTAAAGCGTATCAGCCGGCCCGGCTTACGAATTTATGCTAACTGTCAAGGAATTCCTAAGGTTTTGGGCGGAATGGGAATTGCTATTCTTTCTACTTCTCGAGGTATAATGACAGATCGAGAAGCTCGACTAAACAGAATTGGGGGAGAAGTCTTATGTTATATATGGTAATGGCCCTACCCATAGTACCCGAATTCTATCTCGAACTTCCTATTTTGAAAATAAAAATATAAAAATATGACAGAAAAAAAAAATAGGAGAGAAAAAAAAAAACCGAGAGAAGCAAAAGTAACTTTCGAAGGTTTAGTTACGGAAGCCCTACCGAACGGAATGTTCCGCGTTCGCTTAGAGAATGACACCATCATCCTGGGCTATATTTCAGGAAAGATCCGGTCTAGCTCTATACGAATACTGATGGGAGATAGGGTAAAAATTGAAGTAAGTCGTTATGATTCCAGCAAGGGGCGTATAATTTATAGACTTCCCCATAAGGATTCGAAGCGTACCGAAGACTCGAAGGATAATGAAGATTTGAAGGATACCAAAGATTCAAAGGATTAAGTTTTTCCAGGGTAATAACTTCCAAGTTTCAAAATTAAAGTGAAGAGACTTATTTTTTCCAAAAGAATGGATTCATAATTTAAGAAAGGGATATCTATATATGAAAATAAGAGCTTCTGTTCGTAAAATTTGTACAAAATGTCGACTGATTCGCAGGCGTGGACGAATTAGAGTCATTTGTTCCAATCCGAAGCATAAACAAAGACAGGGGTAATCTTTCGAAAAAGGAGCTTTTCTTTCTAATTCTAAAAAGTAAAAAAAGTACCCACGGAAATGTCCAAATTCAAAATAAAAAAAATAAAGTAAAGGATATATTTTACCCTGAAACGGATATCTTTGTATCTTTTTTTCTTTTTGTTATTTCTAACTCATATTTATGAGATAATAAAATATGACAAAAGCTATACCAAAAATAGGTTCACGTAAGAAAGTGCGTATTGGTTTGCGTAGGAATGCCCGTTTTAGTTTACGGAAGAGTGCACGTAGAATAACAAAAGGGGTTATTCATGTTCAAGCCAGTTTCAACAATACCATTATAACCATTACAGACCCGCAAGGTCGGGTGGTTTTCTGGTCCTCCGCAGGTACTTGTGGATTCAAAAGCTCAAGAAAAGCATCACCCTATGCTGGTCAAAGAACAGCAGTAGATGCTATTCGTACAGTGGGTTTGCAACGAGCAGAAGTTATGGTAAAAGGTGCTGGTAGCGGAAGAGATGCCGCATTACGAGCCATTGCTAAAAGTGGTGTACGGTTAAGTTGTATACGCGATGTAACACCTATGCCGCATAATGGATGTCGACCTCCTAAAAAAAGACGTCTGTAAAAAAATTAAACCGCTTTCAAGAGAAATAAACGATTCAATGATCAAATAATAATACTAGTCTGTTATGGTTCGAGAGGAGGTAACAGGATCCACCCAAACACTAGAGTGGAAGTGTGTTGAATCAAGAGTAGATAGTAAGCGTCTTTATTATGGTCGTTTCATTCTGTCCCCGCTTAGAAAAGGTCAAGCGGATACTGTCGGTATTGCCTTGCGAAGAGCTTTACTTGGCGAAATAGAAGGAACATGTATCACACGCGCCAAATTTTGGAACGTGCCACACGAATATTCCACAATAGTAGGTATTGAAGAATCCATACAAGAAATTTTACTAAATTTGAAAGAAATTGTATTGAGAAGTAATCTCTATGGAGTTAGAGACGCATCAATTTGCGTCAAAGGTCCTAGATACATAACCGCTGAAGATATAATCTTACCGCCTTCCGTAGAAATCGTTGATACGTCACAACCTATAGCTAACTTGAGAGAGCCCATTGATTTCTGTATTGAGTTACAGATCAAGAGAGATCGCGGATATCATACGGAACTCAGAAAGAACTCTCAAGATGGAAGTTATCCTATAGATGGTGTATCTATGCCTGTTCGAAATGTGAATTATAGTATTTTTTCTTGTGGGAATGGAAATGAAAAACACGAGATACTTTTTCTAGAAATATGGACGAATGGCAGTTTAACTCCTAAAGAAGCGCTTTATGAAGCTTCTCGTAATTTGATTGATTTATTTCTTCCTTTTCTACACGCGGAGGAAGAGGACACTAGTTTCGAAGAAAATAAAAACAGGTTTACTCCACCCCTTTTAACCTTTCAAAAAAGATTCACTAATCTAAAGAAAAACAAAAAAGGAATTCCATTGAATTGTATTTTTATTGATCAATTAGAATTGCCTTCTAGAACGTATAATTGTCTCAAAAGGTCCAATATACATACACTATTGGACCTTTTGAGTAAGACTGAAGAAGATCTTATGCGAATTGACAGTTTTCGTATGGAAGATAGAAAACAGATATGGGACACTCTAGAGAAGCATCTCCCAATTTATTTACCTAAGAACAAATTCTCGTTTTAAATCCATTGCAATTTTGTCCTCTTCTTCTTTTTTGAGTTAGAATAAAAAGAAAAAAGAAAGCCATTTTGCATCTTTGGCACAATCCATATTTTCGCGAAATGGATCATAATAAAATCGATTTTAGGTATCTAGGGAAGATTCACTTGGAAGTAACTATTTCCTAGATACCCATGCGGGGGACTTCGCGGTTGAATGAATCAACTCGAAAAATCCCTAAAAAAGACCTAAAGTTAAGGATTTATCAATGGGTAATGTTGCTCCAATACCTAACCAAAGAGCTACTGCAGTACCGATTAAAAAAACGGTCGTAGCTACTGGGCGACGAAATGGATTTTGGAATTTATTGACATTTTCTAGAAAGGGTACTGTCAATAAGCCCGTTGGCACAGAAACCATTAAGAGAACACCCAATAACTTATTGGGTACTGTACGGAGTATTTGAAATACGGGAAAGAAGTACCACTCGGGTAATATTTCCAGAGGAGTTGCAAAGGGATCCGCCGGTTCACCAATCATCGACGGCTCGAGAACCGCTAAACCTACATTACACGCAATAGTACCTAGAATTACTACTGGAAAAATGTATAAAAGATCGTTGGGCCACGCGGGTTCCCCGTAATAATTATGTCCCATCCCTTTAGCTAATTTTGCTCTTAATACAGGATCATTTAAGTCAGGTTTCTTTGTTATTGGGATAGGTGAATTCTTTAGGATCCATCCCCCAAAGGAACCGGACATGAGAATTTTTCATCATCCGGCTCGAGCAAGAATGAAAAAAATAAGATCGTGGAGGATCCACAATAGAATAGGGTATATAATGACTCAATGACTCAAGGTAAGAAAAGCTTTATCAGATTATCTTTTCCGAAGTTGCGCCTATAACTACTATCCTATTCTTATGCGTAAATGCTCAATATCCAAGTGGGCTTACAAATTTGATCATGATCAATTGCTTTGTGGATTGTCTCTTGATTAGTTGGTGTTTATCCCCTCAATATCGCAAGTTTCTTACGTCCAAACAAAGTATTTACTTGTTACTAATAAAAAATCAAAAAGTTTAGCCTATGTTCTTCCTTAGATCCCTTCTTTTACTCCGATAGTATTGCGGATCGAAATCGATGCAAAGAAAATGAATGCATTTCCATACTATAATAAAAAGTAAGTGTAATAAATATAGAATTGGATCATATCACATAACTTATTCCATTTATACTCTATGGGATCTTACGGAGCCTGTTCATGGATGACATGGTTGGGGTATGATCATAGAAAATATTCTCCTCGAGTGAACCGGCCTATCCTTCCTAGATAGGGAACTTGCGTCTTGATTGGATGCGGAGACACCTTTGGTCGTGAATTCTAATGTGGCAGATCCAATTCTCTATCTGCATGGCCAAATCAATAATTCAAGTCACACACTCCCATAATCCGCCTTATTTTCTTTCGTAAAATTAACTTCAACTATTTGTATCAAAATACTTCGAAGTTGAAGAGAAGTATCCAAATGACATGTCTTATTTTACAATAACCCATGTTTGTAGCAATGAAATACCATAACCTACCCGATATGATATATGAGAATTCTAATTCTCTATGATATGCCTTCCCTATAAAGGACCCGAAATACCTTGCTTACGTATCATTGGAAAGTGCATTAACATAAATACAGCGGTAAGCAGAGGCAGTACAAAGGTATGTAAACTATAAAAACGAGTCAAAGTAGATTGGCCTACACTAGCACTTCCACGTAATAATTCCACTAAAGGGGATCCTATTACCGGAATCGCTTCAGGTACACCTGTCACGATTTTGACTGCCCAATAACCAATTTGATCCCAAGGCAAAGAATAACCAGTTACACCAAATGATGCAGTCAATACAGCCAAAACCACACCTGTGACCCAAGTTAATTCGCGGGGTTTTTTAAACCCACCTGTGAGATACACACGAAATACGTGCAGGATCATCATTAGAACCATCATACTTGCTGACCATCGATGAACTGATCGGATTAACCAACCAAAATTGGCTTCCGTCATTATATATTGAACGGAGGAAAAAGCCTCTGTAACGGTGGGTCGGTAGTAAAAAGTCATAGCAAAACCGGTAGCGACTTGTACTAGAAAACAAGTAAGTGTAATTCCCCCTAAACAATAAAATATGTTGACATGAGGAGGAACATATTTACTAGTTATATCATCCGCAATTGCCTGAATCTCAAGACGTTCCTCAAACCAATCATATACTTTATTGAGATAGGTAACTAGCCCGACTCCCCCTCCGAGAACCGTATATGAAAATTTCATCTCGTACGGCTCAAGCAGAAACACACAAATTTTCAACGGATATTAGAAAAAAAAAGTTCAAAACTTCATCAGCCACGGTATTGGATCGATTTGCCTTGAAGATATGAAATAAGAAAAATCCAGAATTTCTTCTTTGTGATGATAATGCCAGAAAATCTCAAGTTGGCTCATCTGTCTTTCTTTCCCTTATATCTGTCTTTCTTTCCTTTATGTTGATCATTAGAGGCCTCTTGACTTGTCTTTTCTCTTCCCTATTTTTTATTTATTTTATTTTGATTTATAGTGGTTTTCTGGTAGAAATTATCTTGTTGCGATCCTATGAATCAGTTCAATTAAAACCTTAGATTCATACTAGAGCCACGATGATTGAGTCTCAAGCTAAACAAAAGGCAAGGGTTCTTCGAATAAGAACCTCTTGATGATCATTTATTGAAAGAGAAAAAAGTTGTCTTTTGGGCAAACAAAATTGGAAGGAAGAAAATTTATTTTTTTTTTTTAAGAACTACTTGAATTTTTTTTTTCAGTCTGGTTGCGAGGTCTAAATAGTGAGTATGAATCATAGTTCTATTTTTTTCTTGATCCACTCTATGTATTTCGTGTTCCAGATACTAGAATAAATAATATCCGACGAATTCGAATCATCTTGATAGAGATAACAGGCCCTTTCTATGTATTATCAATAGGATCAATTCTAACAAGTCACACACTCATATTCCAGAGATACCGAAACAAAAAAATCCACGGTCGAACTACCAGAATGTCTAGTCTAGAAATATGGAGCTTAAAGTAGAAAGGCTTTTTTTGGATGGAAAAACTATGAAGTCATAGTTTTAGTTAGTAGAAACCTAATTCGTTAAAATTCCGTCCAGTAAAACAGACGAATTATAAATTTCTAAAATGATAGATAGGAATATCGCAAATAAAGCCATTGCGACCCCCATAAAAGGAGTAGTCCCCCAACCCGGAGCTACTTTCCCATATTCCGAATTCAAGGGTTTCAATAAACTACCCGCGCCAGTCCGTTTTGGCTTAGGTCTAGAACTATCTTCAACGGTTTGTGTAGGCATAAATTCTATTTAATCATTGGTGTTGACTTTGTATACTATTCCGTTGTAGTTGTAAATACACGATCTTTTCATAGATCCATTGTAACCTTGAAATTCTATAAAAATGGAAACAGCAACTTTAGTCGCCATCTCCATATCTGGTTTACTTGTAAGCTTTACTGGGTATGCCTTATATACCGCGTTTGGGCAACCCTCTCAACAATTAAGAGATCCATTCGAAGAACATGGGGACTAATTAAAGTAAGAAGTCTCCCCTCTGGGGGACTTCTTACTGCAATGAAATTATTTATTTCCTTCAATTAATTAATTTCATTTTTTAGTCGGAACCTTAGGTGGTTCTCGGAAGAAGATAGCGAAAAAAATTATCCCTAAAGTCGAAACTAAAAGGAACGTATAAACCAATGCTTCCATAGATTCGATCCTGGTTTATTTACAATTATAACTTCCACGCCTATTCACTTATCATTTGGGATCATTTCCCATATAAAAAAAGAAAAAGAGTCAATCAAAGAAAGGACAGGAGATGTTTCTCATGTCAAATCAAAAAAGAGAGGTGAAAGATACCATAGCAATGTGGTATCAGGCTGCCTGTTTCCTTGTAGTTGGATCTCCAACTTTTTGGAATGTTCCAAATTCCACTTGAGCATCCAAGTCTGGATCAATACCAGCAAAAACATCTCGGAACAAGGTTCGAGCGCCATGCCAAATGTGTCCGAAAAAGAAGAGCAAAGCAAAGGTAGCATGACCAAAAGTGAACCAACCCCTTGGACTGCTGCGAAAAACACCATCCGATTTCAAAGTAGCTCGATCTAATTCAAAAATTTCCCCTAATTGAGCACGCCGCGCATATTTTTTCACAGTAGCAGGATCAGAATAACTTACTCCATTAAGTTCACCACCATAGAACTCCACCGTTACGCCTACTTGTTCAACACTATATTTGGATTCCGCTCTTCTAAAAGGAACGTCCGCTCTCACAATTCCCTCCTCATCCACCAAAACTACCGGAAATGTTTCAAAAAAAGTAGGCATACGACGTACAAAAAGCTCGCGTCCTTGTTTATCTCTAAAGACGGGATGTCCTAACCATCCAACAGCTATTCCATCCCCATTGTCCATTGAGCCTGCTCTGAATAATCCCCCCTTTGCCGGATTATTACCAATATAATCATAAAAGGCTAATTTTTCGGGAATTTTAGACCAAGCTTCTGATAAACTAAGATTTTCGGCTAACCCATCGCTAACTCTTCGATATATTTCTTGCTGAAAGTATCCCTGATCCCACTGATAACGAGTAGGCCCAAATAATTCGATTGGGGTAGTTGCCGATCCATACCACATAGTTCCGGCAACTACGAAAGCAGCAAAAAAAACAGCAGCGATACTACTGGAAAGTACAGTTTCAATATTACCCATACGTAATCCTTTGTATAGACGTTGAGGCGGACGGACACTAAGATGGAATAGGCCCGCTAATATGCCCAATGTACCCGCAGCAATATGATGCGAAGCTATTCCTCCCGGAACGAAAGGATCAAAACCTTCTGCACCCCACGCAGGATTTACAGCTTGTACTTTTCCAGTTAGTCCGTAAGGATCGGACACCCATATCCCAGGACCATATAAACCCGTTACATGAAATGCACCAAAGCCAAAACAAGCCACCCCTGCAAGAAATAAATGAATTCCAAAGATCTTGGGCAAATCCAAAGAAGGTTTTCCCGTCCGCTCATCACAGAATATTTCTAGGTCCCAATATACCCAATGCCAGATAGCTGCCAAGAAACACAAGCCCGAAAACACAATATGGGCACCTGCCACACCTTCATAACTCCAAATACCCGGATTCGTTACAGTTCCTCCTGAAATACTCCAACCACCCCACGAATTGGTTATTCCTAAACGGGTCATGAAGGGGATGACGAACATACCTTGTCTCCACATTGGATCCAGAACAGGATCAGAGGGATCAAAAACAGCTAATTCGTATAAAGCCATCGAGCCAGCCCAACCAGAAACTAGAGCTGTGTGCATTATATGCACCGAAAGCAATCGACCCGGATCATTCAATACGACAGTATGAACACGATACCAAGGCAAACCCATGGAAATACCCCTTTAGCAAAGAAAAATAGACACAATGTCGCTTTATTTTATCGCATTGGAAAAGACTATCCATACATATCCTATGTACCTAACCCTTCTAGGGGATTCTATGTCAGAAAGCGTGAATATTTATTTCATTCCATTAAAAATAACAAGCCAATTCCGTTTGTAAGAAGAAAGAGAAGCAGATCTATTCTATACTCGATAAGTGCCAATATGCAATGCGTAACTTGGGCTATTTGGAAAAACGAAGAATAGATCCTTAATCCCTCTTTGTTTATCATTCGAATCACGGATTCCTTTTTCTTTATTCAATCTGTCTTACCTTCCTTATATGTATAATCTTTCAATCTATGTATTAATAGAATCTATAGTATTCTTATAGAATAAGAAAAAAATGAAGATAATAAACTGCGGATTCTTTCTTTCTCTTCCATTCTTACGTTTCCATATTAAAGTGTAGTTTTCTTACTTAAATTTAATAATATTAATCTAATATGCCCATTGGTGTTCCAAAAGTACCTTACCGGATTCCCGGAGATGAAGAAGCGACTTGGGTTGACTTATACAATGTTATGTATCGAGAAAGGACACTTTTTTTAGGTCAAGAGATTCGTTGCGAGATCACGAATCATATTACGGGCCTGATGGTATATCTCAGTATAGAAGATGGAATTAGCGATATTTTTTTGTTTATAAACTCCCCTGGCGGGTGGCTAATCTCAGGAATGGCAATTTTTGATACGATGCAAACGGTGACACCTGATATATATACAATATGCCTCGGAATAGCCGCGTCCATGGCCTCCTTCATTCTGCTTGGAGGAGAACCCACCAAGCGTATAGCATTCCCTCACGCTAGGATTATGCTTCACCAACCCGCTAGTGCTTATTATCGGGCAAGGACACCGGAATTTTTACTAGAAGTGGAAGAGTTACACAAAGTTCGCGAAATGATCACAAGGGTTTATGCACTAAGAACAGGCAAGCCATTTTGGGTTGTATCCGAAGACATGGAAAGGGATGTTTTTATGTCAGCAGACGAAGCCAAAGCTTATGGACTTGTCGATATTGTAGGGGATGAAATGATTGACGAGCACTGCGATACTGATCCAGTGTGGTTTCCAGAAATGTTTAAGGATTGGTAGTGGCTGGATTTCTTGTAAATTTATTTCAAACCTAAATTCGGGTTTTATGCTATTTTATAGAAAATAGAAATACTTCGTGATGATGAATCATCAGGTTAAGATCGATCTAAACCAATCCATTTTTTCTATATACATACGACATGCCAACGGTTAAACAACTTATTAGAAATGCAAGACAGCCAATACGAAATGCTAGAAAATCGGCCGCGCTTAAGGGATGTCCTCAGCGTCGAGGAACTTGTGCTAGGGTGTATGTGCGACTCGTTCAGATCATGAGTTCAAACAAATAAGAAAATTTTTGAAGTATCCATGATCGGTACCAATGAATAGGATAGAGAAGCTCTATCCTAGATTTCTATGGTATATGGAATTTATGGTTTCCTTTGGTGCAAATCCAATCATCTAGATTTGAATTGGAAGAAGCAATTCCCCCATTGGTAGCAAATGGTTATCCATTAAGCGGAGGAAATAGTAATAAAAAGAAAAGGCTTATGCTCCTTTATCTTAAAAGAACGGACTAAAGGGTCAGCTACTTAGCCAACTTTCATAATTAAATACCGTTACTGTATGAATAACTCTTATTGTGAAAAGAGCTATTTACTCTATAATGGATGGGTAGAGCCAAAGAATGTGAACTATACAAGTTCACAATACCTTTTGTGAAATGAAAGAAAGGGCTCCGGTGTATAGAGAGGGCCTCACCGTTTAAAAGGGAACCGTAGAAACGAAGGAACCCACTGTTTTTTTAGTATCGTTAGAATTTGTTATTTCTATGCGAAATAACTGAAGAGAATAGAATAAAAAATCGTGGTTGGGAAGGTTATAGTAGCAAAAGCCATTGGAATTCATATTTTATATATCGGAATAATCCGTTTTGTTATTAATGGGAAAAATGAGGATTAAAAGAAGAAAAATCATTAGTTATTCATTAAGGTTAATTTGATTCAATGACCAGAGTTCCGCGAGGATATATAGCTCGGAGACGACGAACAAAAATGCGTTCATTTGCCTCAAACTTTAGAGGGGCTCATTTAAGACTTAATCGAATGATTACTCAACAAGTAAGAAGAGCTTTTGTTTCTTCTCATCGAGATAGAGGCAGGCAAAAGAGGGATTTTCGTCGTTTGTGGATCACTCGGATAAACGCAGCAACACGGGTATATAACATATTCGATAGTTATAGTAAATTAATACACAATCTGTACAAGAAGGAATTAATTCTTAATCGTAAAATGCTTGCACAAGTAGCTGTATCAAATCCAAATAATCTTTACACGATTTCCAATAAAATAAAGACAGGATAAAAAAGTAATATACAGGAATAATTAAACCAGAATTCCCGGAGAGGGAACTCCGGGAAGATACAATAAATTAAGATTAAGTGGTAGGAATCAACGAGCATGTTGCAATAAATAAAAAAACTATTTCTTTTTTCCCATGTTTCTTTCTTATAACAAACACAAGAATCAAAACTGGATTACTTTCTTTATATATGAGTCTGACCCTTTCGAATAAAACATCAACAATCGGAACTTAAGTTTCGATTGTTGTTTCTTAAATTCTGGTTGGAGTTTCTTAAGTTTCGATTGGAATTGAACTTTTGTGTTAATTGAGGAATATGTCTATTTTTTCTGTGTCTAGGACCAGTAATTATTGAAATTGACTGGGCTTGAAATTGCTTCTCATTCTCATAGTTACGAAACGGTAAGAAAGATAAAATACGAGCCTGTTTTATAGCAAGAGTAATTAACCGTTGTTGTTTCAAGGTTAATCTATTTATTCGTCGGGATAATATTTTTCCTTGTTCACTAATAAATCGATTAATTAAACTCATGTTTCTATAATCAATTCGATCCCCCGGGCCTATTCGAGAACGCCTACGAAAAGGTTGTTTGGATTTACGAAAAGGTTGTTTGAATTTACGAAAAGGTTGCTTTGATTTATGAAAAGTTTGTTTGGATTTACGAAAGGGTTGCTTAGATTTATGAAAAGGTTGTTTAGATATATACATGATTTACTCGTTATTTAAAAATTTGAAAAAAAAATGGATCTCTTTATTTTATTAATTTTGGATCCAGAAGAAGTAGTCTTTCTTTGGTCCATATATTATTGGATTCATATACTATATAAAAATAAAAATAAAAAGAATCTCTATACATATGAAATAATATCTACCTAAAATCAGATGAGTTGATTTTAATTTTGTATTCTATACTATGTTCTATATATTTAATAAGAAGTTCTTACTCTTTCTGTTTTTTGGAAAAAACGAACACGCGATACTCCTATTTCTTTATTTCATTATGAGTCGTATGCTTGCGACAATAACGACAAAATTTTCTTAATTCTAATTGTCCGGGTGTATTGTGGCGATTCTTTTGAGTACTATATCTAGAAATCCCCGTCGATTCCTTATTGGTACCCTTTCGAACACAACTAATACATTCCAAAATAACTCGGATTCTAACATCTTTGCCCTTGGCCATGAACCTCCTTTCCTTTTTGGATCGACTTAACTTAATTCTTATACCTACTCTTTTATTCTTCTATTTTGGATCCAAAGAATAAAAATAAAATCTATAGAAGTTCCTAACTAAAAATGCGATTTCTAAAGATTTTGTTGTAATTCTTCGAATTCTCTAACGAATTCAATCCAATAAATAAAAAGTTTTTGAAATTAGTAAATTAAGTAAAAAAAAACATAGAGAAATAATTAAAGAATACAATCCTTATCCATCTTTTCTTTCTTTTTGCTTCATATACTAAAAAAGAATTCAAAAAGGGAAAATTTTCGTCATGTCACGAAGAATTCTATCTCTCGCATAGGAATAACTAGAATGAAAAAAAAGGGAATGACAAAGCATCTGGGAATAAACGATTGATTTCTATCAATAAACCTGCTAAAGCCCCAAACCATAGAGTACTTAGCACGGGTGCTACAGAGAGATATGTTTTTATATCCCGCATTGAAAATCCTCCTTCCGTATTGGAATACATATATGATCAGATACTCTTGCCCAAGATCCTTTGTATTTCTTTTGGTTAGGCAAAATTCCTAATTAAAAAAACAAAATCAATATTCTATATATATATAGAATATATAAAATGAACCATATGGAGGAGATTTTCCTATCCCTAAAAAAGATGACCCCTTCCTCCTATACATTACTAAGGAATAGGAATCTTTCTTTTATAGGTGAAATTCGACTGGATTTTAGATGTATACCCTTCCTTGATTATATGAGACTAAAAACAAGAAATGACAAGAAAGTTCTATATAAATAGAGAAATACAAGAAAATTACGATGTGGAAAACAAGAAAGGAATTGTGTACAATGGTATTGTACAACAATTTGGAAAAGGGATGTAGCGCAGCTTGGTAGCGCGTTTGTTTTGGGTACAAAATGTCACAGGTTCAAATCCTGTCATCCCTACCTATTAATTCTCTCTTCTTTATGGGCAGTAGCGGGGAGATCGATTAAAGTGAAAGTGGGTATAACTTGAATTTGTGGATACTTATACGAACGTGAGACACTTTAGGAGTAGAAAAGTATTTTCTTTTTGTTTTGAAAGCGCTCTTAGTTCAGTTTGGTAGAACGCGGGTCTCCAAAACCCGATGTCGTAGGTTCAAATCCTACAGAGCGTGATTCCATATATCTTATGTCGAAACAGGGTAAAATAACTTAAAAAAAAAACAAAGTGGAATTGCAACTCCAATTTGACCTCCTCCAGACCAGAGAGGAGGTCAATCAAAAAAGAAATATTGCTCAATCAAAGATCCAACTGATCCCCACGCCTGTATTGCAAATACGCAGTCACGAATAATCCCGCTAAAGTAATAGGAATTAGGCCTAAGACGATTCCAAATAGAAAAACTTCAATCATTTCGATTTGTTTGAGGGGATAAAAAAAAGAGGTACGATCTATCTCTAAATAATAGTTTAAATTATGCACGAATCTCAATGATTAAGAAAAGAATTGGTAATTAG